GTGTTTATTAAATAGTACGATAATCATAGATTTACAAAAAAAACCTCTTGGCCACTACGGCTCAAGCAGTATCCTTAAAATTATACAGGTAACGGTTTTCAAAAAAAAGTGTATTTAAGTCGAGTACTATTTTTTTTTTTTCTATAAAAAGTGTGACCTGTAGTATAACTAGGTAATTCAAAAATTTTCTCGATAATATTATTAATATAATCAATAAATAAAATTAATAATATTATAAATATTTAATCAATGCTATATATTGTTAATGTATTATATTTATCTTGTATTAATCTAATTAAGGATACCTAATAATATCTAATGTTATCTTAATGTACTAATGGTTTATAGAAGAAAGAAAAAAAAAGAAGTTTTTATTAATGCTGTATAAACATTTTGTTACTTATTTTATATATATATAATATTGATTGATCATTAAATACTTATTAATATATAATAACTAGTAAAATATAAAATAATAAAAACATAATATATAATTGATTTATTATAATGTAGTATTGAATTTAGTAAATAATCTAAATTGTATATAATATGAATATATTTATATATTAATATAATTTTTATTGATAGAAATATAATTACTATAAAAAAAAAAAAATTATATTTAATGTTATAAGTTTTAATGAGGTATTAATATATAACTAAATATAAGATAATCCTTATAGGCTTTTTATGTATAAGTATAATATTTAATTTAAGACAGTTTTTATTATCTTATTGATCAAGGTTATTATAAAATAATATAATGTCTATTATAAATGTAGAGGTTTATAAAACATAATTATTTAATGTAAATGTTTATTAATTAATAGTTCGATTTATAAATTTGTCTTCGTTATAGCTAAAACTGCTCTAGGTTCCCTTCAATTTTAGGGTACAAATTTTAATATACTTAAAATTTCTTAAAAATTTGTCTAAAATTTTTGGTTTGGCTCGCTTTTATAAATAATTGTATTTAATTCTTTTTTATGTAAATTTAGGTTCGTGTTAGTTCATCGTATAATTTATTATAAACAGTTATTTAACTTTTAATGTAAATTTTAAAATTAATGTAATGATTTATGGGTTATTAAGGTTGGGACAAGGTTTAATAGTAAAATTTATATAATGTTTATTTTATATTTTTAAGGAGCCTAATAATTATATAAAAAGTTTTCTTAAGGTGGCGTAGCCAGCTTTTATTTACCTTAAAGGCTTCTTTCTAAGGGGAAGGTTTGAGGCTTTGAGGTTTTATAAAAAATTTTCTTAAGATGGCGGAGCTAACTTTTATTTCCCTTTAAGGCTACTTTCTAAGGGGAAGGTTTGAGGCTTTGAGGTTTTTATAAAAGTTTTTTAAGGTGGTTTAGCCAGCTTTTACTTATCTTTTAGGTCGTGTTAGTTCACCGTATAGTTTATTATAAACAGTTTATTTAACTTTTAATGTAAATTTTAAAATTAATGTAATGATTTATTGGTTATTAAGGTTGGGACAAGGTTTAATAGTAAAATTTATATAATGTTTATTTTATATTTTTAAGGAGCCTAATGATTTTATAAAAAGTTTTCTTAAGGTGGCGGAGCCAGCTTTTATTTACCTTTAAGGCTTCTTTCTAAGGGGAAGGTTTGAAGCTTTGAGGTTTTATAAAAAGTTTTCTTAAGGTGGCGGAGCTAGCTTTTATTTACCTTTAAGGCTTCTTTCTAAGGGGAAGGTTTGAGGCTTTGAGGTTTTATAAAAAGTTTTCTTAAGGTGGCGGAGCTAGCTTTTATTTACCTTTAAGGCTTCTTTCTAAGGGGAAGGTTTGAGGCTTTATAAAAAGTTTTCTTAAGGTGGCGGAGCTAGCTTTTATTTACCTTTAAGGCTTCTTTCTAAGGGGAAGGTTTGAGGCTTTGAGGTTTTATAAAAAGTTTTCTTAAGGTGGCGGAGCTAGCTTTTATTTACCTTTAAGGCTTCTTTCTAAGGGGAAGGTTTGAGGCTTTATAAAAAGTTTTCTTAAGGTGGCGGAGCTAGCTTTTAATTTGTTTCAGTATTTTAAATTATTATAATAATAATTTTTAGTACAAATATTTTTAAAAATTATTATTAATTTTTTGTATAATATAGAATTTTAAAATTATTGTTTGAGTTAGTATTTAATTTGATACAAAAGTGTTTTTTGTTAATTTTATGTCGTATAAATTATTTTTTATTTTAGATTTAAATTTATTATGAAATAATATTATTAAAAGGTCTTAATTTTAATATTTTTTATTTTAAAGTTTAATACTTTCTTTAGAAGTTAATTTTATCTTATAATATATGTATATTTTTTTTATAGAGTATTATTTTTCAATATTGGAAATTAATTATGAGGTTATTCCTTAATTAGTAATTATATTTAGTACTAACAAAATTTGTGCCAGCAGTTGCGGTTATACTAATAGTACAATTAAGTTATTTTGGTTATGAAAATGTGTAAATTTTATATATTATTCTAATTTTGAGGTGAAATTTAAATTAGTTTATTTTTATATATTTATTCAATTCAGGAAATTAATATATAAACTAGGATTAGATACCCTATTATTAAAACTTAATTGTTATACCATATTAATATTAGCTAAGGTCTTGAAAGTAAAAGTATTTGGCGGTATTTTAGTCTTTTCAGAGGAACCTGTTGTTTAATTGATAATCCACGATTATACAAACTTTTTCTTTAAATTTACATATCGTTGTATAAAATATATTCTAGGATTATATTTTTAATTTAATATTATATTAAAACTCAGATCAAGGTGTAGTTTATGTCAAAGTATTAATGGGTTACTTTTTCTATAGATTTGGATTGTTATATTTTAAATATTCATAAATTTGGATTTGAAAGTAAATTTAAATATATTTTTATCTTGATTTTAGCTCTAAAATATGTACATATCGCCCGTCGCTTTCGGATAAGCTGAAATAAGTCGTAACAAAGTAGATTTACTGGAAAGTAAATCTAGATTTCAAATTAAAGCTTTAAAGCGTTTTATTTACACTAAAAAGTTAACTTGAATAGTTTAGTTTGAAATTTAATATTTATTAATATTTTTATATTTAATTTAATTAAAGTAAATAAACAGTTTTTATTATAGTTAAGAAAAATTTTATTTTATTATAGTGTATTAGTATAGTGATAGAAATTTTTTATTAATTTAAAGAATAATTAAATTTTAGTACCTTGTGTATCAGGGTTAATTAATTTTATAATCTAATGATTTTTTCTCGAATCAATAAGAGCTAAGTTTTTATTTATTTTAATGTTGAATAATTATTTTAAATAATAGCTTGGAAATGAAATGTTATTCGTTTATTAATATATCTGGTTTTCTTAGAAATAAATTTAATTTAGGTGATAATTTTTTACTATTATAATTATTTATTTAATAAAAATATTATCTAATTCTCTTAGGGTTTAGCTTAAGAGAATATTATTAATTGGATTGTTATTTTGCAGATAAATAGGGTTAGAACTTTCTTTTTATATAATTATTTTACAATTTTTCTGCTTGTTATAATATTTATTAGGTAATAATTATTTATAAGAATTTTTAATTAAATTTTATAATTAAATTATTAATGATTGAATTAGTAAAAGTTATTTTATACAGTATTAATTAAATGTTAATTTTATATTAATAATTCGGCAATTGGTTTTTCACCTGTTTATTAAAAACATGTCTTTTTGATAATAATTTAAAGTCTGGCCTGCCCATTGATTAATTTAAAGGCCGCAGTATTTTGACTGTGCTAAGGTAGCATAATCATTAGTTTCTTAATTAGGAGCTGGAATGAAGGGTTGGATGAAAAAACATCTTTTTTATACAAAAAATTTGAATTTTATTTTTAAGTTAAAAAGCTTAAATTTTTTTATGGGACGAGAAGACCCTATAGAGTTTTATTAAAGTAAATAATTTTTAATTTAGAATTAACTAAAGTTATTGTATTTAATTTGATTGGGGTGATTAATAAATTTTATAAACTTTATTTTTTATAATTCAATTATTTTTGATTTTTTGATCCTTATAAAAGATTAAAAGTATAAATTACCTTAGGGATAACAGCGTAATTTTCTTTTAGAGTTCTTATCGAAAGGAGAGATTGCGACCTCGATGTTGGATTAGAATTAATAATTGGTGTAGCCGCTAATTTATTAGGTCTGTTCGACCTTTAAAATTCTACATGATCTGAGTTTAGACCGGCGTGAGCCAGGTCGGTTTCTATCTATAATTAGTTAAAAGTTTTTAGTACGAAAGGATTAAGATTTTTATTTATAATATATTATTCGAATATTAATATTACTTTGGCAGAATAGTGCGAAGGATTTAGAAACCTTATATGTAGCTTTACAGGTAATACTTGAGTTTATTTGATTCTGTAGTTATTATAATTAGTTATTTAATTTTAATTATTTGTGTTCTTCTTAGAGTAGCTTTTTTAACTTTATTTGAGCGAAAGGTTTTAGGTTATATTCAGATTCGTAAGGGTCCTAATAAAAGTGGATTAATTGGGTTAGCACAGCCTTTTAGAGATGCTATTAAGTTGTTTACTAAGGAGCAAACTTATCCAATTATATCTAATATAATTTTATATTATTTTTCTCCTGTTTATATAATATTAATTTCTTTATTGTTGTGGGTTAGGTTTCCCTTTTTAATAAATCTTTTAGATTTTAGTTTTTCTATATTATTTATTTTTGCTTTATCAAGATTAGGGGTTTATGGTGTTATAATAGCTGGCTGATCATCTAATAGAAATTACGCTTTATTAGGTAGTATTCGTTCTATTGCTCAAACTATTTCTTATGAGGTAAGTATAATTTTAGTTATTATAAGATTTTTAGTATTTATTAATGATTTTAGGTTAATTAGTTTTAGTAAATACCAAAATTACGTTTGGTTTATGTTTATACTTTTTCCTTTAGGTTTTATTTTAATAACATCTTTATTGGCTGAAACTAATCGAACTCCTTTTGATTTAGCTGAAGGGGAATCTGAATTAGTTTCAGGCTTTAATGTTGAATATAGTAGTGGAGGGTTTGCTATAATTTTTTTATCTGAATATAGAAGTATTTTATTTATAAGTATAATTTATAGTATAATGGTCTTAGGGGGCAATTTCTATTCTTATTTATTTTTTGTTAAGATAATTTTTACTAGATTTATTTGATTGTGGGTTCGTGGTACTTTTCCTCGATTTCGTTATGACAAGTTAATACTTTTGACTTGAATAACCTTTTTACCTATTTCTTTAGGTTATTTAATTTTTAGTTATAATTTATTTATACTATTTAATTTTTAATTTGGTTAACTAATTTTAGTACAAGACAATAGGTAATTTTACCTTTATTATGTTTTCAAGACATATACTTAACAAGTTCATTATCTATTTAAGGATTATTGAGTCTCATTTATTGAATGTTATTTTATTAGCAAAGAAATAAGAAAAGTATATTACTGTTAGAATTTGGCCGATTATAATAAAAGGTTCTTCTACCGGTCGTGCTCCGATTCATGTTAATAGGATTGCAATATTGATGAATGATCAGAATATAATTTTATTAATAGGATAAAAATTGTTACTTAAATATTTATTTTTATAATAAAATGGTATTATATAAAAAATTCTAATTGATAAAACTAATGCTAATACTCCTCCTAATTTATTAGGGATTGACCGAAGAATTGCGTATGCAAATAGGAAGTATCATTCAGGTTTAATATGGGTTGGGGTTACTAATGGGTTTGCTGGGGTAAAGTTATCAGGATCTCCTAAAAGATATGGTTCAAGAAGTGAAAGACATGATAATATCATTAGTATAATTAATATACCTAATAAATCTTTTCATGAGTAATAAGGATGGAATGGAACTTTATCAATGTTTCTTGATGATCCTATAGGATTATTTGATCCTGTTTGGTGTAAAAATAATAGATGGATTATTACCACGGCTCTTACAATAAAAGGTAAGGCAAAGTGAAATCTGAAAAATCGAGTTAAAGTTGCATTTCTTACTCTAAATCCTCCTCACACTCATTGGACAATAGATGTTCCTAGGTATGGAATTGCTGAAATTAGATTAGTAATTACTGTTGCTCCTCAGAATGATATTTGGCCTCAAGGTAATACATACCCTAAAAATGCGGTTGCTATTACTAGGAATAAAATGGTTACTCCAATTATTCATGTTTCTTTTATTTTATATGATCTGTAGTATAATCCTCGCCCTATATGTAAATATAAACAGATGAAGAAAAATGATGCTCCGTTAGCGTGTATTGTTCGGATTAATCATCCATAATTAACATTTCGGCAAATGTGTGCTACACTATTAAAGGCTATATCAATATTTGGGCAGTAATGTATAGCTAAGAAAATTCCTGTTAAAATTTGAATTATTAAACATAACCCTAATAATGATCCAAAATTTCATATTGATGAAATATTTGATGGTCTTGGTAAAATGATTAATGAATTATTAATAATTTTTGTTAAGGGTGATATTTCTATAATTTTATTTTTCATTAATGTTTTTGACGTAAAGGTCCTTTTGTCAAGTCAGTAATTTTTACTGATATAATTATGGTGATTAGTAAATAAATTATTATTATAATTATAATAAAGTTTATTGGGTAATTAAAAAATTTTGAAATTGTTATTAAATATATATTTCTATTTAATGTAAAGTTTAATTGTCTCATAATAAAATAGTTATCAGTAATTAGTATAGAAATATATATAATAATTATTATTATTGAGATAAAAATTATTTTTTTTGATATAGAAAATTTTTCATTTGATGCTACATTGGTTATATATATAAATAATACTAGGAGCCCTCCAATTATTACTAGGAAGATAATATAAGAGAATCAAAAATTTATAAAAAAGAATCCTGTAATTAATGAAGTAATTAGAGCTTGAATTAAAATTAAAATTCTTATGGTTACGGGGTGAGATGATAATAAAAATATTAATGATGTTCATAATCTAATTATTATAAAAAATTTAATGCAGAGAATAGTTTAATAAAAATATTAATTTTGGAGATTAATGATAAATAATATTTTTCTCTGAAGTTTTAAAAGAGGTACTTAAATTTGGTTTACAAGACCAATATTTTTATTAAATTATTAAAACTTAATGAAATATATTTGTTTAATCAGAATTATTGGGTTTATTAGTGGATTTTTTATTTATAGACTAAATTTAAAGCATTTTTTATTTATACTATTAAGATTAGAATTTATTATATTAAGTTTGTATTCAGGATTATTTTACATATTAAGATTTAATTTTATTAATCTTTTTTTTTGTATAATTTATTTAACAATTACTGTATGTGAAGGGGTTTTAGGTTTATCTTTAATAGTAATAATAGTTCGGTTAGTTGGTAATGATTTAATTAAAAGATTTTCTTTATTATGATAAAATTTATTTTTTATTTAATTATTTTAACACTTTTAAGTTTTAATAATTTTTGATTAATTCTTTACTATTTATTTGTATTGATATTTCTTATTATCATTAAGTTTGATTTAAGTTTATATTTTAGAAATTTAAGGTTTGGCTTTGGTTTTGATAATCTTTCTTATTTTATAATTATTTTGAGAATTTGAATTGTTGGCTTGATACAACTTTCTAGTATAAAGGTTTATAAAGAGAATAATTATCCAGGCTATTTTGTTTTTAATTTATTACTTTTATTAATAAGTTTATTAATTTTATTTTGTACAACTAATTTTTTTATATTTTATATTTTTTTTGAAATTAGTCTAATTCCTTTATTAATTTTAATATTAGGGTGAGGATATAATCCTGAGCGATATATAGCAAGTTATTATTTAATATTTTATACTTTATTTTTTTCATTACCTATGATAGTTGGTTTATTTTTATTTATAGGTTCTTCTAAAAGGATATTTATGTTTGAATTCCAATTTATTTATAGAGGTGTAAGTTACTTTTTTATTATATTGGTATTTTTTGTAAAAATACCAATATTTATAGTCCATTTATGATTACCTAAGGCTCATGTTGAAGCTCCTGTAGCAGGTTCTATAATTTTAGCGGGAATTATATTAAAATTAGGGGGCTACGGTATAATCCGTTTTTTACCTTATTTTATAAAGATCAATTTATTATTTAATGTATATTTCTTATCTATTAGAATACTTGGAGGTACTATAATTTCTTTAATTTGTTTGTGACAATCTGACATTAAATCATTAATTGCTTATTCTTCAGTATCTCATATAAGACTTGTAATAAGGGGCTTACTATCTTTAAATTATTTAGGATTAATGGGCTCATTGGTATTAATAATTTCACATGGATTATGTTCTTCTGGTCTTTTTTGTTTAGCCAATTATTATTATGAGCGGTTTAGTAGTCGAAGAATATATATTATTAAGGGGTTGATTAATATTTTTCCTTCAATTTCTTTTTGAATATTTATGTTTAGGTCATTTAATATAGCAGCTCCTCCTTCATTGAATTTGTTAGGGGAAGTTGTTTTATTTAATAGTATCAGGTCGTATTCTTTAATTATAATAGTTTTCTTAATGGTTTTATCTTTTTTTAGAGCTGTTTATTCAATTTATCTATACGCTTATACTCAACATGGAAAGGTTAGAAGAATTATCTATTGTTCATTTTATGGAGTTAATCGAGAATTTCTTTTAATGGTATTACATTTTATACCATTATTATTTTTAATTTTAGTATCTGATTCATTTAATTTTTAGTTCAATTAGTTTATAAAAATATTGATTTGTGGATTCAAAGATACAATTGTATTGAACAATTATTAGTTATATTTATTTTATTATTTTTTTATTATTATCAGTTTTAAGTATATTTACAGGCGTAACTTTTTTTATACAAAATTTTAGAATTATTATTGAGTATAGGTTTATAAATGTAAATTCTCTTTCTTTAGTTTATATTATTTTATTAGATCATATTTCTTTAATATTTTTATCTTTAGTTTTTATAATCTCTTCTAGAGTTATTCTTTACAGTAAGGAATACATAATAGGTGATTATAATTTTAATCGTTTTATTTTATTGGTGGTTATATTTGTTTTTTCTATAATATTAGTAATTGTAAGTCCCAATTTAATAAGGATTATTTTAGGTTGAGATGGTCTTGGATTAGTTTCTTATTGTTTAGTAATTTATTATCAAAATGAAAAATCCTTCAATTCCGGTATGTTAACTATTTTAAGTAATCGGTTAGGTGACGTAGCTATTCTTATAAGAATTGTATGGATAATAAATTATGGTAGATGGAATTTTTTGTACTATTTAAGGTTTATTAAATTTGACTATGAAATAATAATTATTAGGGTATTAGTTATTATTGCTTCTTTTACTAAAAGAGCTCAAATTCCTTTTTCTTCATGACTACCTGCAGCTATAGCTGCACCTACCCCTGTTTCTTCTTTAGTTCATTCTTCAACCTTAGTGACTGCTGGTGTCTATTTATTAATACGTTTTTGTGGGGGGTTTAACTATAATTTTTTAATATTTATTTTATATATTTCTGTTATAACTATATTTATAGCTGGTTTAGGTGCTAATTTTGAGTTTGATTTGAAAAAAATTATTGCTTTATCAACTTTAAGACAGTTAGGACTTATAATTAGAATCTTATTTCTTGGGGATTTTAATTTGGCTTTTTTACATCTAATAACACATGCTTTATTTAAGGCTTCTTTATTTATATGTGCGGGTTATGTGATTCATGTTTATGGGGGATGTCAGGATATTCGTTTTATAGGGGGGATAATTAATAAATTACCTATAATTAGAACTTATATAAATTTATGTAGCTTCTCTCTTTGCGGTTTTCCTTTTTTTTCTGGTTTCTATTCTAAGGATTTAATTATTGAAATATTGTTTTATAATAATATAAATTTTTATATTTTTATTGTATATATAATTTCTGTTGGTTTAACAATAAGGTATACTATTCGTCTTATAAATTACATAATAGGTGATGGTACAAGTTATTTTTCTTTAAATAGTTTTTCTGAGTCATTTAGTTTAATATTAACTGGAATTAGTATTTTAATTTTTTTTGTTATTACGAGGGGAAGTATATTAATGTGATTATTTATAAATCCTTATTATTTATGTCTATCTTTTTTTATAAAAATTTTTACTTTGATAATAATTATTCTAGGTTTTTCTTTAGGTAATTTTATATTTAGAATTAAATATTATTTTTCTTCATTATCTTTAAATAATTATATAATAACAAGCTTTGTTGGTATAATATGAAATTTACCTTTTTTATCAACTTTAGGTGTAGTTAATTATCCTTTAAAGTTAATTAAAATTAGTAATAATTCTTTTGATCAAGGCTGATTTGAGTATTATGGTTCAACAGGGGGTTTTAAATTAATAAAATTTATAAATGGGTTTATTCAAGGGTTTTCTTCTAATCATTTAAAGGTTTATATTATATTAATGATAATTTGATTTTTAATTATATTTTTAGTTATTTATTTTAATAGCTTATGAAGAGCATAGTACTGAAGATACTAAGGAAATTTATTTTTTAAAATATTTATAAATTATACTTAATTTATCATTGAAAATGATATGTTTTTTTTAAACTATATAAACAAGAAATAAAAACGAAATTTCGTCGCTTAAAGTTTAAGTTAGAAGCTTAACTTTGAATTACTTATTTCTTTAATTGGAGATTATCATTAAAATCATTAACAGTGATTTACCTCTTTTTGGTTTCAATTAAAAATAAGGATATTAATCAAATTTTTAGGTCGAAACTAAATGCAAATTTTTGCTTCTTATTTAAGACTAATTGCTAGCAATACTTTTTAAATGCAAATTAAATGTTATAATTAACTATAATCCTATTTTAATCAATTTAAGGCTCCTTGATTTCATTCGTGAATTAAACCTAGTAATAAAATAATAATAAAAAAATTAGATGTAATAATTAAGGTAATATTGTCTATATTATAGGTTTTAATGATTGGTAATAATAACGCGATTTCTACATCAAAAATTAAGAAAATGATTGCGATTAAGAAGAATTGCAACGAAAATGGGGTTCGTGAATTTGATTTTGGATCAAACCCACATTCAAAGGGAGAATTTTTTTCCTTATCATAAAATGTTTTTATTGAACATAAGTTTAAAACTAAAATTAGTACTATAAGAATTATTAGTACTAATATTAATGATTTTACAATTAAAAAGATTATTTATACTATTTCTAGATTTTTTGATTGGAAGTCAAATATAATAATTATATTATATAAATATCTACCTCATCAGTAAATTGATACATAAAGGAATAGTCATACTACATCAACAAAATGTCAGTATCAGGCTGCGGCTTCAAATCCAAAATGATGAGTTGAAGAAAAATGATTTAAGTATAATCGAATTAAACATACTAATAAAAATGATGTTCCGATGATTACATGTAGACCATGAAAACCTGTTGCTATAAAAAATGATGATCCATAAACTGAATCAGAAATAGTAAAAGGTGCTTCAATATATTCATAAAGTTGAAGTATTCTAAAATAGATTCCTAATATAACTGTCAATAATAAACTTATAAGTCCTTGCTTGTAATTATTTTCTATAATGCTATGATGAGTTCATGTAACTGTTAATCCTGATGTTAAAAGGATTATAGTATTAAGAAGTGGAATGTCTGTAGGATTGAATGTAATAATTCCTATAGGGGGTCAATTTATACCAATTTCAATAGAAGGAGCTAAAGACCTATGAAAAAATCCTCAGAAAAATGATATGAAGAATAAAATTTCTGAAACAATAAATAAGATTATACCTAAACGTATTCCTAAAGATACTTTTATTGTATGATGTCCTTGAAATGTTCTTTCTCGAACAATATCCCGTCATCATTGATACATAATTATAATTATAATTGTTATTCCTATTAATATAAGGTTTCTTATATTTAAATGGAATCATTTGATTAACCCTATAAATAAAATTATAGCATTTAATGATCCTAATAATGGTCATGGTCTTTTGTCAACTAAATGGAAGGGATGATTTTGCATTAATTTAATTTACTTCTCTTGAATATAATACGGAAAGTACAGTGAAAACATATGATTGAATAATTGAAACCGCTAATTCCAATGTTAATAGTAATAATTGGGCAATAATAAGTAAATTTAGTTCAATTATTCCTAATTTAGGTCCTATTGATCCTAATAGGGTTAATAATAAATGTCCTGCAATTATATTAGCAGATAATCGAATTGCTAGGGTTCCGGGGCGAATAATGTTTCTAATTGATTCAATACATACTATGAATGGTATAAGCACTGATGGAGTTCCTTGAGGAACTAAATGTGCTAGTATATGGGTAGTATTTTCTAATCATCCTTTTATTATAAAAGTTAATCAAAGTGGTAATGCTAACCTTAAAGTAATTACCATATGTCTTGTTCTGGTAAAAATATAAGGGAATAATCCTATAAAATTTCTTATTAAAATTATAATAAATGTTCCGATAAAAATAATAGTTCTTCCTTTGAAATTTGAATGACCAATAAGAAGTTTAAATTCTTTGTGAAGAGTTCTAGTTAAATTAATTCATAATATATTTAATCGTGATGGGATTAACCAAAATGAGCATGGTAATAATATTGTACCTAAAAAAATCCTTACTCAGTTTAATGAAAAAACAATTGTAGATGGGTCAAATGATGAAAATAATCTAGTTATCATTTTCAATTAATATGATAATTTATTTTCGGTAAGGTTTTCGATAATTTAAATTTATATGAATAATAGATTATTGATCTAAATATTAATAATGTTAAAGCAGAGGCTAATATTAGGAAGAGTCAATTTAATGGCGCTATTTGAGGGATAATAAATTATTATATTAATTATTTTACATTGACAATGTAATGTTATATATTAACTAAATTTATATTGAAAGTAGGCGTTAAATACTATTTACGGTTTAAAAATCCATTGCTAACTTTTAGCTATTCAATAAGAAATTTCTTATTCATTTAATGAAGTATTTGGGTGAAATTCTCTCTATAACAATAGGTATAAAGGAATGGTTTGCTCCACAAATTTCAGAACATTGACCAAAAAATAAACCTGGTCGATTTGATCTTAAAGAAATTTGGTTTAGGCGTCCGGGTGTTGCGTCTACTTTGATTCCTAGGGAAGGTATCGCTCATGAATGGATTACATCAGCAGATGTAATTAGTATTCGTACTTGTGATTTAAAAGGAATTACTATTCGATTGTCAACATCAATTAATCGAAAATTAAAATTTTTTAGTTCATTATTAGGGATTATATATGAATCGAATTCAATATTTTTGAAATCAGAGTATTCATAAGATCAATATCATTGATGACCAATGGTTTTAATAGTAATTGAAGGGCTTGTTACTTCATCAATAATATAAATTAAACGAAGGGATGGGATTGCAATAAAAATTAAGGTGATAGCAGGTAAAATAGTTCAAATTAATTCAATAGTCTGTCCTTCTAATAAATAACGGTGTGAAAATTTATTAAAAAATATATTAATTATTAATTGGCTTACTAAAATTGTAATGATTAGAAGAATTATTAGGGTATGATCGTGAAAAAATGTTAATTGTTCTATTAAAGGTGATGTTCTTTCTTGTAGGGATATAAGTTTTCATGTAGAAATTTCTAATAAAATTATAAATTTATATACGGAGTTTAAGACCGTTGCACTTTTCTGCCATATTAAAATTTAGAAGTTACTATAGGTAACTCGGAAAAGCTATGTTCAGCAGGAGGTAAATTTTGTATTCATTCAATGGAAGATGCAATTCTTTTGGTTGCAATTCTTTGTCGTTTTGATATTATTCTTTCTCATATAATAAATAGTAAATATAAAATTCTTATTAATGAAATTATTGATCCTATAGATGAGATGGAGTTTCATAATAAAAATGAGTCTGGGTAATCAGAATATCGTCGGGGTATTCCACTAAGACCAAGAAAATGTTGAGGGAAAAATGTAAGGTTTACTCCAATGAATATTGTTATAAATTGGATTTTTAGGTATTTTTCATTCAAACTAAGACCAGTTAATAAAGGATATCATTGAACAAATCCAGCCATAATAGCAAAAACTGCACCTATAGATAAAACGTAATGGAAGTGAGCTACAACATAGTAAGTGTCATGCAATACAATGTCGATTGATGAATTAGCTAGGATAATTCCTGTTAATCCTCCTACAGTGAATAAAAATACAAATCCTAATGATCATAAAGTTAGGGGAGTATAATATAAAGATGTTCCGTGGTACGTAGCTAATCAACTAAAAATTTTAATTCCTGTAGGAACTGCAATAATTATAGTTGCTGAAGTAAAATAAGCTCGAGTATCTACATCTATACCAACTGTAAATATATGATGAGCCCATACTACAAATCCTAGTAGTCCAATAGCTATTATAGCATAGATTATTCCTAGAATACCGAAGGTTTCTTTTTTTCCTCTTTCTTGTGTAATGATATGTGAAATTATACCGAATCCTGGTAAAATTAAAATATAAACTTCTGGGTGTCCAAAAAATCAAAATAAGTGTTGGTATAAAATAGGGTCTCCACCTCCTGAAGGGTCAAAAAATGAAGTGTTTAAATTACGGTCAGTTAATAATATAGTAATAGCTCCTGCTAAAACGGGGAGGGATAATAATAATAGAACTGCGGTAATAACTACAGCTCATACAAAAAGGGGTGTTTTATCTAATTCTATTCCTTGAGGTCGTATGTTGATTACTGTAGAAATAAAGTTAATAGCTCCTAAAATAGAGGAAATACCAGCTAAATGTAATCTAAAAATAGCTAGGTCAACTGAAGATCCTCTATGTGCAATATTAGAGGATAAGGGAGGGTATACAGTTCAACCAGTTCCTGCACCCCTTTCGGTTAGTCTTCTTAATAATAAAAATGTTAATGATGGGGGGAGTAATCAAAACCTTATATTATTAAGACGAGGGAATGCTATATCGGGGGCTCCTAATATTAAGGGTACTAATCAATTTCCAAATCCTCCAATTATAATTGGCATTACTATGAAAAAAATTATGATGAAAGCATGGGCAGTTACAATTACATTATAAATTTGATCATTTCCAATTAATGTTCCTGGGGTTCCTAATTCAGCTCGAATTAATAATCTTAATGAAGTTCCGACTATTCCTGATCATAAACCAAAAATAAAATATAATGTTCCAATGTCCTTGTGATTAGTGGAGTATAATCATTTATTCGGTAGAATGGCTGATAAAGGTGATAAATTGTAAATTTATTTATGAGGAAAATTCTTCTACCGGTCTTAAAGTCGTATAGATTTTAAATTGCAAATTTGAAGATGAATTAATTCTAAGGCTTAGAATTTTCTAATTTTAACTTTGAAGGTTAATAGTTTTTTTAACTTAAATCCTTATAAGTTAAAAATCAAGCTTATTACGGGGAGTGATAATAAAAATGTCAGACCTAAAATGGATAAAATCAAGTTTAGGTTTAAACTTGATCTAATTGATGATTCTTGTGATTTTATAGATACAATTGGGAATATCAAACGAAGGTAAATGTATAGGGAAATTAGGGTAGAAATAATAACAATTACTGTAATGAAAATTAGGTTTGATTGTATTACTATTATAACTACTATTCATTTAGGTAAAAACCCTATAAATGGGGGTAAACCACCGATAGAAAGAAGCCTTGAAGTTATAAGAATTTTTATTGGTTTATTTGCTTTTAAGGTTAATAACTGGTTGATTGAATAAATGTTTAAGTAACTTAAGGTTAGTACTATAACTAGTGTTGAAATAATGTAAATTACTAAGTAAAGAATCCATAAATTTATTGAGGTTAAAGAACATAACAGTAGCCAGGATATGTGATTAATTGATGAATAAGCTAAAATTTTTCGTAGGCTAGTTTGTCCTATTCCTAGAATTCCTCTAATAATTGAAGATATAACAATTCTGAGTCTTAACAAATTCACATTTTGGTAAAATGATATTAAAACAAAAAACGGGGCAATTTTCTGAATAGTAAAAAGAACTAAACATAAATTTCATTTTAATCCCTCAGCTACTTCAGGGAATCATGCATGGAAGGGGGCCATACCTAATTTTATTAATAAAGCTGATTGGGACAAAAAGATTGATAAGTTCAAAGGGATATAGAAATCAGGGAGGGAAGAAATTTCTATTAAAAAAATAGACATTAAAAAAATGGTGGAAGCAATAGCTTGAGTAATAAAGTATTTTAGGGCTGATTCTCCTGAAGTAATAGTTTTTTCATTTGTGATTAATGGTATAATTGATAATAAGTTAATTTCTATTCCTAATCATATTGTTAATCAAGAGTGTGACCTAATGGTAATCAAAACCCCAATCATTATACAGGTTAAAAAGAGTAAATTTCTAAGTATAAACACTAAAAAGGGAAGGGGTATACCTACATAAGTGGGGTATGAACCCAGTAGCTTATTTTAGCTTACCTTTTTATATTTTAGTATAAAGTACATAAGGTTTTGATTCTTAAGGAGTGAGGTTGCTCATAAATATAATATATTTGTACTAAATTTAGTTATTTTTTTAAAAACATTCAATTTTTAGGGGAGAAAAAATTGAAATAAGAAAATCGAACTGAGATTTATTTTTTTTTCGTTAAAAAGTAGCAAGAAAAAATTAACTTAGTCAAAAATGAACTCTTAGTATACTAAAAATTATTATCTCAAAAGGAATAGGATGGTCATTTATTATTTTTTTTAATTTTCCTTCATTTTGTAAGCCTTTTAAAAAATGCTTAGAATCTTTATAAAAAACTGTAAAATAAATTTTGTACTCATTTTCAAAAAATATAAGTTTTTTAAGGCTTAAAGATTATTTTTTGGGGTATTTTTAGGTCAAAGTTCAGAGGCTTAGAAAATACAAAGGTGAGGCGCACACATTTTTGACTCTATCAAAATCATCCTATTTTTCAGGCACTTTGTA